TTTTTTTTAGATTAGAAAGGTTATCGTTGTCTTTGTTTATGTTTTGGATTGTCACAAATGACTCTAATTCGCCCTTTCCTACGGATCATCCGACACTTTGTACAAATTTTACGAACGGAGGCCCTTATTTTCATATTGTTGATTCCTTAACCTTGAATCTCTTTTTTGGAAGAAAATAAGTTTCTTTGGAGTCGCGAATGGAATCCTCACGAGTCTTCAAGTGCAAAACCCACCTTACTTACTCATACTCCTCATACTCATTCGAATCTGAATTGGAAAGTGATTGAGTCACTAGTCCTTGATGGATTTTTTTGGGATCTTTATTGTTTCCCATTCTTACCTCCTTCTCCTTATATAAGGAATATACTCTAGCTTCCTTTGGTTGGGTGTAGTGGCATAAAGATTACGATTACCATATATATAACAAGATTTCTCCACCCATTCTTTTTAGTCGAGCCTCTCGGTCTGTCATTATACCTTTAGAAGTAGAAAGAATTGCAATCCCCATTCCGCCCAAAATCCTAGGAATTTTTTGATAGTTAGAATAGATTCGTAGACCGGGTCGACTGACCCGTTTTAAATTGAAAAGAGTTCTAGACGGACCCTTCCTATTTCTTCTATGGCGTAGGGTTAAAACCAAAAAGGATTTTTTGCTTTCCCGATGTTCCCTCGCATTTTTGATAAAACCCTCTCGTAAGAGTATTGTTACAATGTTTTGGGCGATGTTAGTAAATGTTATTCGAACCGTCTCTTTTTTATCCATATCGGCATTTCGTATAGAGGTGACTATTTCAGAAAGAGTGTCCTTACCCATGATAAACTAAATGTTGCCTTCAAATTTGGATATAATAAACATGTTCCTTTCTTTTGATTTTTGAATTCTTAAAGGTATCTACCTGAGACACAATCTACCATACTGAACTGATAAATGGATTTCATTCAAATACTAGATCACAGTTTCCTTTGAAAAGACTTCTTATAATACTTCAGTCGCTAATGAAACTATTTTGGCGAAATTTTTATTCAATTCTAGGGGGATCGCACCAAAAATGCGAGTTCCTACTGGATTTCTGTCTTTATTAATGACAACTCCAGCGTTGTCATCATATCTTATTCTCATACCATCATCACATTTGAGTTCTTTACAAGTACGTACAATTACAGCTTTGATCACTTCTGCTCGTTTTAGAGCCGAAGTTGGCTTTGCTTCCTTAATCACAGCAACAATAACGTCGCCAATATGAGCATATCGTTGATTGCTAGCTCCTACGATTCGAATACACATCAATTTCCGGGCACCGCTGTTGTCCGCTACATTCAAAAGGGTCTGAGATTGAATCATATCGTTTTTTTGTTTTTTTGTTTTTTTGTTTAGCCTGCTCTTTCGACGCAAAGCACGAAGTCAAAAAAAAGAAATCTTTTTTGTCCAAAAAACCTGCAATTCTTTTTTTTATCCCCAAGGCTTACTTACTTATTTTGGTTCTACATTCCTATTTCGAAATAATGAATTGAGTCCGTATAGGCATTTTTGATGCAGCTATTTCAATAGCCTTTCTAGCTATATTTTCCGCTACTCCGCCCATTTCATAAAGTATTCTACCCGGTTTAACGACAGCTACCCAATATTCGGGAGATCCTTTACCCGAACCCATACGCGTTTGTGTAGGTTTTACTGTAACGGGTTTGTCTGGAAAAATACGCACCCATATTTTTCCACCGCGGCGTACATTTCGTGTCATTGCTCGCCGCCCTGCTTCTATTTGTCGAGAGGTGACCCAAGCGGGTTCAAGTGCTTGAAGAGCATATTTACCGAAAGAAATACGACTGCCTCCAGAAGATCTTCCTTTCATTCTTCCTCGATGTTCTTTACGGAATTTGGTTTTTTTTGGACTCAACATAGCAATTAGATCCTTTTTCGAATTCTTATTCAACCCTCTAGAATTGTTCCTTTTTTTGGTTGAACAAAAAAAGAAAGAACGAAAGAATTTTTCATTTTTTGTTCTAGCATAGTAGGATTTCCCGTCTCAAAAGATCCAAACTTTTATGCCCAATACCCCATGGATAGTTAGAACTTGAGTGGAACCAAAATCTATTTTAGCGGTAACGGTTTGGAGAGGGACTCGACCCTTTCTAAGCCATTCGACGCGTGCCATTTCTTGTGCTTTTCCGCCAATACATCCGGCAATTTGTACTTGAATTCCCTTTTTAGATGCTTTTTCGACTAATTCAACAGCCTTTTTCATTACTTTGCGAAATGAAACTCTCTTCTTTAATTGGTCGGCTATAAATTCTCCAAGAATAGTAGGGTCTCCGTAAGGGTTTTTCATTTTTCTAACAGCAAGATTCAGTTTTCGGTTTTGAATGAAGTGAATGGCTTTTTTTAAACTTACCTGTAATTCTTTGATTTTGGTTGTGGGCGGTTCATCCTCTGTTAATAACTGTGAGAATCCCATATAGATTATGACTTTAACCACATCGATTGATTTGTCAATCTGTATTCGTGAAATTACATCCGTAACGGAGGAGATTCTCTCCTTTTCTATATAACTCTTAATGTGTTCTCGTATTTTGTGATCTTCTTGTAGGCCTTCAGAATAATCTTTTCGTTCTTCAAACCAAATAGAGTGATGGGTTTGGGTTGTACCAAGTCGGAAACCTAATGGATTGATTTTTTGTCCCATAATACCTCCCTACTATCCATATCATTACACGGCATACTCAGTATCTTTCTTTTCATTTCTCTTTTCGCCTTATTATTTCAATTCCGTTTTCTTATTTCTGTTTCGTTTGATTTCTCTAAGAGGGCCCATGGTTTTCTGATATATTCTTCATATTTTTCGTTTAATGATATATCCCTCAATACGATAGTGATATGACAAGTGGATCTTTTTATCGGATAACTCTGTCCCTTAGCTCGAGGTTTTAATTTTTTCGCAGTAGGCCCCTCATTGACTTCGGCTTTACTAATGATTAAACTTGTTTCGTCGAAATTCATATTGTGAATACCGTTTGCTGCTGCGGAATAAATTAATTTGAAAATTGGATAACATGCTCGATAAGGCATGAGTTCTAGTATCATCAGTGTTTCTTCGTAGGAACGTCCACGAATCTGATCAATCACTCTTCTCGCTTTGTGAGTAGACATAGGAATATGTTTACCTAAAGCCGATACTTCTGTATATCGATTCTTCTTTTTTTTTTTTATCATGGCGTACCTCCCCCTCTCACTAATGACCGATAATTATCTATATTCATTTTATTAACGAAGAGATTTCGTATCCCTTTTGCTTTGAACAGAATTCATTTTATTAACGACGAGATTTCGTATCACTTTTGCTTTTAACAGATTTCGTATCCTTTTTGCTTTTCGAGTTTGGTTTATTAAAAATTCTAGTGGGTACAAAATCTCCCAATTTATAATTGACCATATATTTCGTTATAGGAATAGGCACATGTTCCCTCCCGTTATGGATAAAAAGAGTGTATCCGATCATTGCGGGTATAATGGTAGATGCACGCGACCAAGTTTTTAGGAAATCTTTCTGGGCCTTGGCATTCAGTTTCTCGATTTTATTTAATAAATGATTCGCTACAAAAGGGTTTCTTTTTACTGAAGGGAACGGCTTTTTTTGTTTTTTTTTAAATGAACGGAACACAGTAAATTCCTCCTTATTGAATTCTTATTTTATTCTTTTTTAAAGACGATGAAATTCTCTTTTTTCTCCTATTTACTACGGCGACGAAGAATCAAATTATCATTATATTTTTTCCTTTTTCTAGTTCTTATTCCGAGTGCAGGACGGCCCCATGGGGTTGCGGGTTTTTTTCTACCAATTGGGGCTTTCCCTTCACCACCCCCATGGGGGTGGTCTACAGGGTTCATAGCTACTCCTCTTACTACAGGACGCTTCCCTAGCCAACGTTTAGATCCGGCTCTACCCAAACTTTTCCGGTTCACTCCAACATTCCCCACTTGTCCGACTGTTGCTGAGCAGTTTTGGGATATCAAACGTACCTCTCCAGAAGGTAATTTGACTGCGGCCGATTTCCCCTCTTTTGAAATCAGTTTCGCTACAGCACCCGCTGCTCTAGCTAATTGTCCACCCTTTCCAAGTGTGATTTCTATGTTATGTATGGCCGTGCCTAAGGGTATATTGGTTGAAGTAGATTCTTCTTTTTGATCAAGCAAAACCCCTTCCCAAACTGTACAAGCTTCTTCCAAAGCATACGGCTTTCTGGATGTAGATGATATCTATACAGATGGATCTTATATATATCGTCCAATTCTTCTAAATATCCTTACCACATGAGTGGATATATAAGAAGCAAAATCTGCCGAATCACTCATGCTATGATCTTCTACATCCTAGGTCTTCCCGTTCCGTCATCTGGCTTATGTTCGTCATGTAGCATTCAGACCGAATGACTCTATGAAATTACGTCGATACTTCCACATATTACGGGTAACGTAGGAGACATCTCTATTTTTCCCCGGGGGAATCCTTAGAATTACCACTGCTTAGCTTTCAATTCGCCTCTGACCATCAAATGAAATGTGAATAACCCGTCCTCCTCTCTTTGAAAGAGGGGGCGCTTCCGCTTCTGTCGGTGCTTGAAACACTTTTGTCTTCTCCATATTACTATATCTGTAGAGTCAATAATTTTATATAATGAACTACTGAACTCAATCACTTGCTGCCGTTACTCTTCAGTTTTCTGTTGAGGTCTATCCTATAGAGGGATTCCACTTGGATCAGTGATAGATTTCTAGGTTTCGTCGTAAACCTAATTGGTTACTTCCAATCACGTAAATCAATAGTTCAAACCGCACTCAAAGGTAGGGCATTTCCCATTTTTATAGGAACTTCTGTACCAGAAACAATGGTATCTCCAATTCTAGCCCCTCTGGGATGTAAAATATATCTCTTCTCACCATCCCCATAGTGTATGAGACAAATGTATGCATTTCGATTAGGGTCGTATTCTATGGTTACGATTCT